GTCCAGTTGGTGTGGAGAGATGGGTCACTCTTGCGCATCTCGCGCTGTGGTGATTGGTAGAGGAGCCGAGCGTACGCAAGAATCAAGTGCCTCAGGGCTTCCACTAGGCAATCGGACCACTACATCGAATGAAATAAACTGGTTTCACGCTGCCTGAGGTCAAGTCTTCCCCGCTATTCTAACTCTAAATCCCGGTCGCACCCTTCGCACAACAAATCCACTTTGAGGCGTCGGCTGAACCTTCGATCCTTTAGGAAATGACCAGCAACAGGAGGATGAGATGCCGAGAAATTTTGGTGCTAATCCCAGGACCAATCCCGTGTTTGGGCCAGCCGAGAAGACAGACAGCGCACTCAGGACTAGGCCCGTATCCAGAACGAATAGAAGGAGGATAATTGCCATTTTTATGCTAACAGGCTGCTCAACTTTTGGAATGAGAACCAAAAGAGACCGATTAATCTCCGCGTACTGTCTCGGATCACTCATGGGAACGGGAGTGGGTGGTCCCTAGGAACGGCGGAAAGGAAGTACTGGTTCAACCAGATACGAGTGACGGAACCGGGGTTGATCAAAGACATGCGCCGAGTGCCAGGAATGACTATAAGCCGATTCGTTGTGGAACTAATGCTTGCATCGGTTTCTTTATCTTGTAGTCGACATTGAAAGATTCCTGTTCTAGGATTGGGCGGTGTCCGTCCACTAATGTAAAGATTGGGCGTGGGAGAGGTTTGACGAAAGAAACTTTCCGGGCGATCATCTTCTGAGCTCTGATCGTAGACCAACCTCATCCGGCGGACAGATTCCTGTTCTGCTGATCCTTCTTCTTCCGGACCTGAATAAGACAGAATGAATCTTTATCTGGGAAGGTGAGAGCTATCTCGAAATCTAATAAATTACCTCCTGGCCCCTGTTAGAAGGTTATCCGCCTTGCTCCAATGCATGTCGAAGGTTTAGCTGGGGAGCACTACGGTATGCTGCATCTATCTCTCTTCGTGGGACTAAGTAGAAGGTTTCGGGTAGAAGGCTTTCCCGTTTATTCTAGGTGGTCCATCCTAACATTTAACCAACGAGGAGAACACTCCACGAATGAAGAGGATAATCTCCTATCCTTTTTTTCGAGTAGTTTTGGCTATCGATCTAGTAATATAGTCAAAGTAATCAAGGTCCGAAACTCAAATAGCAAATCAAATCTTTCGATATAAGGGTCTTAGAGCCTCCCCTATAGATAATCCAATCTAACCCCTTCTGGAAAGCCAGACCATAATATCGAGCTAGCAGCTTAAGAAGCAAAGGGACAGTGGGGTGGTGAAAGTGACAACAGATGCTGCAGCCGCTTCAGAACTGATGCTAAATGACGGACAAAGCTACTCCGCTACGGCATAGGAGAAGAGGCCTACGCACGTTGAAGTAGGTGTCTAGGTGGAAAAGCAGAATCAAAAATAGCCAGTTGTTAGAGTAAGATGAATTCATTACCTTATGGTGCTTACAGAGCATCAAGAAGAAAGTAGCTTAAGACTATTCCCCTTATAGGTTATAGGCACGCTTACTGCTATGATATTTTAGGGCTTCGGTACGGTAGAGTCTTCCCTATAGCTTTCCTTAGATGCGGGCTGGAAGGTCAGCTAGTTAATCAATTGTGCCAATCCTTCTTCTCTCTTTGACGACCGATAAAGAAGAAAAGCAAATACCTATTGTGGGATGTAGTACTCAATCTGATATCAGTACTTTCCGGGGGTGCAAAAGCAGATTCTCAAAATGCCATTCCCCTACCTCTTTTAACTGCTGCTGCTATCAGAGGTTTCTGGTACGGAAGCGGATTAGTTGATATGTCTTGTTCCAGTGCAAGCGCTTGTGAGTTCCCTAGGTTACCAATGGGTGAGTGGAGGAACCCCTGGGAAAGCATCTTGATCAGATCTAGACGAATTAGCCAGATAGGCAGACACCCAATGGAAAGATGAGTGCTGTTCAATTATTTGAGTTCAGTCTAATTTTCGACCTAACAAGAGCAACGGAATCACGCTCTGTAGGATTTGAACCTACGACATTGGGTTTTGGAGACCCACGTTCTACCGAACTGAACTAAGAGCGCTTTCTTATCACAATTAATAAGACTGTAAAGACGAGGATTCTTTTTTTTTTTTTTTATAACCCCAATAAATTTTCCACGCCTATACTATTATATATAATATGAGAAATTGAAAGATTATCTATGTCCAATTTGAATCGATCTCAAATTGATCCCTCCTTACTGCTCAGAGGAGAAAGAATAGGTAGGGATGACAGGAGAAGTCTCAGATGATCCTATCATTTGAGGATTCGAACCTGTGACATTTTTGACTCAAAACAAAGGCGCTACCAAGCTGCGCTACATCCCTTTCAATTGGTCTACGGTCTCATTGTAGAGAATCCCTGCCCTCTTTTCCACATCCGAGGAACGCCTCCATCGATATCAAATTTCTCTTGCCATTTTTTCTTTTTGCTTTTGATTTATATACTCATCATAATCCCGCCCCTCCTACAAACGCTAACTTACTTATGAGAAAAAAGGCTGATAAATAATCAGCCCTTTGAATAAGCGAGGCTTTCCCGATAGAAATGCTTGCATGCGAGAGAGATCCCAATTCCGTCTATCCGAAAAAAAAACAAGCCCTGCCGCCAGCTTCCACCCCGACAAAAAAAACATGAGCGCCTAGCGCGAAAGGTTGCTTTACTAAATAATATAAGGCGCGTTAGCGCTTTAGTTTTCAATAAGGTATTTAGTCACTCAGCCTTTAGGCACTTTAGTGACTCGAGAACTTGTTTCGAGGCACCCTAGTGACTCGACTGAAAAGGAGAGGTTGTGAAACAAACTCGACTAAAAGGAGAGGTATTGATTACTCGAAGCGTAGCGAGAGGTTTCAATAACTCGAGTGAAACGAGAGGAGAGGGGGGGGAGAAAGTCCAAGATTGCAGTAAGTTTGATAATGATCGAGTGACATTGCTTTTTCGGTCCGAACCAAGGAATCCCTTATATATGATGAAAAATGGATCTTGTTCTATCGTTGATCAGAGATTTCTCTATGAAACGAATCGGAGTTTGAAGAAGGGGAAGGAGAAGGAGTCCTCGACCCGGAACAGATAGAGGAGGATTTATTCAATCACATAGTTTGGGCTCCTAGAATATGGCGCCCTCGGGGCTTTCTATTTGATTGTATCGAAAGGCCTAATGAATTGGGATTTCCCTATTTGGCCGGGTCATTTCGGGGCAAGCGGATCATTTATGATGAAAAGTATGAGCTTCAAGAGAATGATTCGGAGTTCTTGCAGAGCGGAACCATACAGTACTAGAGACGAGATAGGTCTTCCAAAGAACAAGGCTTTTTTAGAATAAGCCAATTCATTTGGGACCCTGCAGATCCACTCTTTTTCCTATTAAAAGATCAGCCCTTTGTCTCTGTGTTTTCACATCGAGAATTCTTTGCAGATGAAGAGATGTCAAAGGGGCTTCTTACTTCCCAAACAGATCCTCCTACATCTATATATAAAATATATAAAAGCTGGTTTATCAAGAATACGCAAGAAAAGCACTTCGAATTGTTGATTCAGCGCCAGAGATGGCTTAGAACCAATAGTTCATTATCTAATGGATTTTTCCGTTCTAATACTCTATCCGAGAGTTATCAGTATTTATCAAATCTGTTCCTATCTAACGGAACGCTATTGGATCGAATGACAAAGACATTGTTGAAAAAAAGATGGCTTTTCCCGGATGAAATGAAAATAGGATTCATGTAATGTAACAGGAGAAAGGTTTCCCATTACTTAGCCGGGAAGATATGTGGCCATGAAATAGGGATTAAGTGGAACGGAATTGACTGGGTGGTAGAGTTGTAGAAACACCTGTTTCTTCCACTTAGCTCCATGGAACAATATGCTACTACTGAAACATGGAAGAATTGAAATCTTAGATCAAAACACTATGTATGGATGGTATGAACTGCCTAAACAAGAATTCTTGAACAGCGAACAACCAGAGCTATTACTCACTACATCAAAAAAATTTCCATTAATGAAAGATGGAAATCCATTGGAAAATAAAAAATACGCATGTCGGATGAAATTGTTGTTGCTATCTGTTCCAATAATGAATCAACTGAATAACTAAATAAAATAGATAGACCTTTCTCTTCGTCTCAGGTCGATGGATCTTCTCAATTGGAAGATCCCCTATATGGATAATACACATTCCAGTTGACCGAGCCTAATTATAATTGTTTTGTTCCGAAGTCAAGATATCCACGGAGTGGTTCGCCCTATTCAGATATTCACGACCAAGAAGTACTGGATTCTCTTTAGGATAGGTCCTGAAAGGAGAAGGAAGGCTGGAATGCCACCAGGCGTCTATTATTTCATTCACCCGACCCGATAGTACCAATTTTGGTAACGTCCATCCAGTGCCAAAGTCACTGAATGGGTAAGTCACCAATCCCTAAAACGGACTATGTAATGTACTTTATCTGCTGGGTTACGGGGGGCATTTTACCAGAGGTTTAGATTGTATCAATCTACCCTTGTGTGATTCCTGTTGAATCATATACCGCGGGGCGCAGGGCGGACGATTTCAAAGCGGACTCCCCCTCCCCATTCATTAGATAGAGAAGATCGCCAAGATTTCGCGATCCGCTGCCGAACTTATTCCATTTCAATATTATGCCTTGAAGAGGCGTTCCTCGAACCTCCACGCTCTTTAGCACGAGATTTTGAGTCTCGCGTGTCTACCATTTCACCACCAAGGCGTTCATCGGAGTGAATCGTATTCCATAAATATGATATCTATCTAGTATGGCCAATTGGACTGAATGTGGTATGGCAGCAGTAGCAAAGGGGCACATTAATTAGTAAGGCAAGCTGTAAGAATAGCACTCGGAAATCTCTCTAAAACCAAAGCCTGGGAGACAATAGACTGAGTGACTGTGGTCAAGTAGCTGTTAGTAAGAAGCTCCGGTTCACAAAAGGAAAGAGTCACTGACCGAGTGCAGTGGTAATACCGACAGAGAGAGCTCCCAACGGAAAGAGGTCCCTAATAGGAGAGAAAAAAATTCCAAAGGTATGAAATGACTCGATAAGAGGTCCTTTGGAAGAATGCGGAAGCACCACCAATGGCCAGGCACAAGGCTACGTCTGGCACTCTTGCAAGTAGGGAGTCCTATGCCTTTTTATATAAACAGATAAAAGCTCGAGAAGATCTTTCCTCATGTGGATTCAAAAAGCAAGGATCTGTCCAATGGATTTGCCTTGAAAACAAAGTCGTATTTGAGTTGGGAAGTTATAGGAAAAAGGTTTGCCTACGGAGAAGACTTAATCAATTCACTTCGTGGATAAACTTCATGGTGTTATTCTTTTGGAATTTCCGGTGGGAAAGACCAGGGGAAGCATTGACACTATGGAAAGAATCTATCTCTGGCAAGGGCAAAAGCGATAGGCCAGATTAACGAGGAAAGGGGGACTGGTTCAACCTCAGGAATGAGAGCAAGCAAGTCCAGATTTGTTGTGCAAGTCACTGTCTTTATCCGATCCGATAAGATAGATCTGATGCATATATAGTAAAGAAAAGCTCTTCCGCAAGCCATTTGGGGAAATTCCCTAACTTTGAACGAAAGAATAGTAAGCTTCTTTCCTTGCTACTTGAAAGAATGCCTTGGCACACTCATACTAGAAGTCAAAGAAAGAACTCGGGTCTAAGCTCTCAACTTCAAGGAAGGCGTTCCTCGAGAGCAGAAATGTCATCTACCTTTCCAACGGAATCTTTGACCGACTAACGTGAGTTCTAGGAAAAGAGAGAGACTTTAAGCTAAAGAAACCACTTTTTTTTTACCTAGACATTCTTCTAAGAGTTCAGGGCTAATAGGCCCAGTCTGATAGTTATTGGCTGAGAACATAGAGCGGGGAAAGTTCTGACTTTGTGGTTCCCTAAGAGCAGTTACCTCCTGTCCCGGAAAAGCCTAACCTGTCTAGCCGGAAAATGCCTCCTTTTTATTACCTCCAATAGATAAGTTCTAACACTGCAAGGTGTTATTCTGGGAGTGTTGCATGCCCAATAGAAATCTTTCTTAGACTTTACCCCTTACAGAGAGAATAATACAAACTTGAATACCCGAAACTCCAACGGAAGAACTCCGGCAAAGACTTCCACTATGAGCTCGATTGTTCCGCTTAGGGCCCGTAGGAATCTGAAGCCTTAGACTTCTTACACCGGGACAAATGAAACTACTATATCCGGAAAACTTCTACTCTGTCACTGTTTCCCGCGGCTTTTTTTCAATGGAATTACAGCGAAGTCGAGTATGGACAGAGAGGGTAGCTCCTTTTCATCGAAAGCTTTGAAGCAGTAGCCACTCTCTGCGCATGTTCAATAAGATAGCAGCTCGATCGAAAGATATATCTCCGATCACTTTTTTTAAGCGAGCACCCTGCACACTGGATCGTAGGCAGCTGTGGCCGACCTGTAGGTCTTTTGTTCGGATTCTGATGTTAGAGACTCAAGGGGTTCCTCCAGCTTCGCTGAAGAAGCTAGGTTCCTCCTGTGACAGGCTTATTTCTCTTATGGTAGGGCAGTAGCAAGAAGCCTCCATAGGGGTGCGACTCCTATGACTACTCAATCGATTAGCATAAACTAAAGGAAGAGGTGGGATTTCAAGGGTTAGCCGAGGAATTCAGTGAAGTTTCCCAATCTACAATCCTAGCCTCCCTAGCAGGTAACCATTCTCTACTCACTTCTTGGGGCACTTGGTATAAAAACCCCTCTCCTTTCAGTCGAGTGACTTCGCCCCACTCGGGGAAGGAATCGAAAGATAGTGAATGACAAAACAAGTGAGGGTAGTGAGACTTCAAATCTTCGAGTAGAATCGGTTTGTTTGCAAATCCCCAAGCTGTGGCACTGATGACTTTGTTACCTTTTCCCGATTCTTTGAATATTGATTATGCCTTTTTCCTTTCCATCTCCCTTTCCTTTCCAAAAATGATTGATTTGCAATTGGGTAGTAAAAGTGACTTGTTTCCAAAGATAGGGAGGGATAGGGGTCGCAAGGAATAAGTCGTTTTCTCAGGATCAGGTCCCTTCCCCCTTTATTTTCAGAAGTGTAGTACCTGTCTAATGCGGTAACTGATCTCATATCTCACATCTCGATCTCTCTCAATGGAAGCTATCTTGCTCAGTTTAGGGCGTAGGTAGGGGGATGCACTCATTGCTGCTCTCCGACCTTAACTTAAAAGAGAAGGTAGTTCAAGCAGAATCCGAATCGGCTAGCTCTCATTTATTATATGGTGGAAAACAGCCTGTAAGGAGGAACGGAGTTGGCTTCTCCCGTTGGTCAAGCAGGCTTCGCTCCTTGTGATTCATCTCGCGTCCTATGTACACACGTACTTGTCTCGTTTCGAGTGCTAGGACCAAAGAAATCCGAAGAATTCTACCAATAAGATCTTAACCAGCCATTGAGTAGTAGCTTTTGTTTATTCAACGGATCGACCAGAGAGGCCATTCTGCAACCTGAAAAGCCTTATTTGATTCTTTCTACCTATTCTATGCGTGCGTCTCGATAATCTTTTAGAAGAGCTTCCATGCCCCATCTTAGGTCCCAATTCAACTGCACCCGCTATAGCATTTCAAATAAGTGGTTATTGAGTTCACGGAACACAAACAGAATCTTTAATTTCGTATAGAAAGAAAAGATTCACTTCTATTCTCGGAGCTGAGGTATATGAAGAATGGCTTTTTTTTTTTTTTGTCCCTTTCGTCTAGTGGTTCGGACATCGTCTTTTCATGTCGAAGACACGGGTTCGATTCCCGTAGGGGATATCTACTCATTCTCGGCCGCTTTCAGTTAGTGTTCATTGATCGGGTGGATCTATATGCTTCGGGGAGTGAGACGAGGTGTAGCGCAGTCTGGTCAGCGCATCTGTTTTGGGTACAGAGGGCCATAGGTTCGAATCCTGTCACCTTGATGTCTTTTTTTTCGCTATGCCGCTCCGCCCGCCACAGCATATATATAAAAAAGAGGGAAGAAAGAACAACCGTTTGACTTTGGCACATGAGGTGGCGGGTTTGGCTAGGTAACATAATGGCAATGTATCGGACTGCAAATCCTGGAATGACGGTTCGACCCCGTCCTTGGCCTCTCCTCTCAGTTCCGTCTAAATCCCCTCGTCCTGACTAAAGCACCTCTCGCAACAAGTGCTCGAGTCACTCCGTGCCTCTCCTTTGCTGTTCGAGTAAACAAGAAATGCTCGAGTTACTAAATACCTAAGGGGCCCCTCTCTGATAAGGAAAGAAACGAAAAAATCTCAAATTTATGAAAAATCTGGTTCGATGGCTGTTCTCCACAAACCACAAGGATATAGGGACTCTCTATTTCATTTTCGGTGCCATTGCTGGAGTGATGGGCACATGCTTCTCAGTACTGATTCGTATGGAATTAACACGACGTTTTCTAGGATCAGAAGGAAGCGCTATTCTGACCACTACGTGCGTTTCATTCTTCGCGCTAGTGAGCTTCTCCTTTTGTTTTAGTCACTTTCGTTTGAAAGGACCACTGAGGGGGATTCTCAATCTCTTCTTAGTCTTTTCCGCTGCGTTCGTAGGATCTTTGATACGGATCGAAGTCATCCACCTAGTGAGTCCGGCTTTGCCCCTGTTGGGGCCCTTTCTATGGTATACTTTTTCGGGGTCGTCTGGGGAGGTAGTAAATCACCAAACCGAGGCCTCTTCTCAGTGGTTGACCTACACTTCGGACATGCTCGAAGATTCGGCCAGTTCCGGGCGTAGCTCGTCAGTCAATCAACCGATTCAGAGGGAACAGGCTGGGCCATCCAATGCCTTTCCCGCCCCCCAACCCACCGCTGCCCCAGCAGCTCAACAGCAGAATCACCTGGATCAACCAGCTGGGGAAAGGGAGGCTAGGGCGCAAGAGCACGCCCGCATCTCTGCGGAGATCGAAAGGATTATGGCGGCCTGCGAGAATGAGGAGGCCGCCATGATACGCAAAGCCCACAACCTCTTGCATCAACTTGGCATAACTCTCGAGGATGCAGAGGATGTCAAGCGTGCTCTCCAGTTGGCTCTCCATGACGACTGGGAGCACGATATCGATGACCGTAAGAGGCATTTCACCGTGCTCAGGCGCAACTTCGGAACAGCTCGCTGTGAAAGATGGAACTCTTTCATTGAAGAGCTACGGAGTTTGGGTAACCATCAGGTAAATGCCCGGCATTATCTAGACTGACGTGGGATCTTCGACTGGGGTGAAGTCGTAACAAGGTAGCCGTAGGGGAACCTGCGGCTGGATTGAATCCTTCTATAGATAGAAAAGTTCTTAAGCAAAGACTGGAGAGGCCCCCGGTCGAGATGTAGTAAGTAGGTCTCCAATACTGGGAGACTGAGGAGAATGGGAGTTTGTGGGTTGAGGGTGGCATGCTCCCCAGGGCCCTCTTTTTTTTTAGATAGGTAGGGTAATGCATTTCAGTATGAATTTGATCTAGCAGTGTAAACCTGAGATTTTCAAGAGTTGGCTTCCATTGAGATTAGAAAGCGTAACGAGACTAAAAGAGTAACCTCGTCAATGCAGCGCACTGCGTTTCGAAAGATCCGAGGGCCCATAAGCCGGGTGTCAGGTACAATTTTCAATCTAACGTACGACTCCGCTTGCCCTCTCCATTCCTTCGTTTTAGAGCGCAACTCTAGTTTCAGCTGATTGCAGAACCATAAACCTCGCTCGCTCTATCGAGACCAAGCCCAGCCTGTCTTTTTTTTCAATACTGTTTTCTTGCATAACATAGGGGTTCCCGTAACGCTTAAGATAGGAATTGGGCCTCGACAGAAAGATCCCATCCGCCTTTGGGTGTGACTTCTTGTAGTCTGTCCATTATTTCGAGGATTCTTCTTCTACCTTAAGGAGCGAAAGGGCACTCTCCTCCTTTCGTGTTCCTTGTTCTTGTCAAAGCTTTCTGTGGTGATTAGGCGAAGGAACTAAGTAGCCGATAGAGGAGAAGGATCTTCGAGATCTGCCCAAAACTTCATTGCTGACTCAGCACACTCCTTTCCGTCGTTCTCTTTCTCACTCCTTTTTAGCAAAGCATCAATTAGCAAAGCAAAGAAAGCTGACGGTCCCTCGGCTACCCGTTACAGGTTCTGAACCCTTCTCTCCCTTGCTTTTGCCCTGTAACGAAGGAATCGACAACTCGCCAAGGCTCCTCTCTGCTCTGCCTCTTTCGCCCTGCAGTACCGATCTTTCTCCTGGGTCACTTCAGTCTGATGCACTTTTCTTTCGTTCTTTATGCCGGCTTTCCCCGTCTGTCTTCTGACCGGAGGATCTTTCATCTTTATGTAAGCACTTCTTTTACGCTGCTTTGCCTTGCTTCTCTCTAGAGAATGAGTATGGGACCGATAGTCCGGTTCGTTGTCGGCTGACCACCGGGAATACCAATACTAGAAAGAGAGAGCACAGCACGGTTATTAATTGTGTTTGGATACCAGCTAGGCTTGACAGACCTGTGTGCGGACGACCAGCGACCTTTGTTTCAGCATCATCCTACCAATTCATCTTCCTATCTTCCTTCCTCTGAACTCGATCGACGAAGTGAGAGAAGGCGAGATCTACCTACCCTAGCCTTGAGGATACAGAGCACATTCCCTTTCTTCCGAAGAGTTCTCATCGTTAGGTGAGAGGTGAAAGTCGGGTATTCATTTAGTTGACTAAAGGCTCTCTTCTGTATTGTATGAATCAGGTGGTGTCTATGATCGATCTCCTTATGCTTTCCTCGTCGAGACAAAGCCTCCTTCTTCTATTGCCTTGGCTGATCGATCCGTATCGGGCTTATCTGATGGAAGACCAGAACATCCACCTACTTACGGTCCGCCCCTCACTTATCTCTTCCTTAGATTAACCGAATCCGCTAATGTGTCCAATGGAAGGGAGGCTACAGGTGTAGCTTCAAGGTGTAGGGTAGAAGTCAGGCTATACACTAGGATGGCAGTCCCAACTGAGATGAGTACTTTGCTGGAATGGCAGCCCCAACTGCCTAGCTCAAGGAACAGCACGACCTCTATACCCCCGGAGGAGACTCCGATGAAGATGGTGGAGGAGCGGAAGGCTGATAGGTGTGCTAACGTAGAAAGAGAAGTCTTTGATTCCTCAGGGTAAGAAAGTGAAGTGTCTGATTCGTAAGAAAGGTCAATCCCTGTAAAGGAAGGAAAAAGCCACTCACCGAAAGGTAATTCAAGTGTTCCTCACCCGGGCTATCTCGATCAGGAAAGGGTATTGGTAAGGGTATGGCCAGGAAACATCCTTATAGCTATGACGGAGAAATGGAAGTGAGTAGCGGCCTTCCTTCCCATACTAGAAGAAAGTCGAGTCAAGCAGATGAGTAAGGACGAGGGCTTGCTGTAAAAGAGTTTGTTGATCTAGGTGGGTATAAAGCGCCTGCTATCACTTCTGTTGTTGTAAGAAAGATAGAAGGACTTTCAAGGGCCGAACCCTCGTACGGACACGGGTCGGTAGATCTTCCTTAACCTTTTGATGGTTTTACACGACGGATGTATCGAGGTCAGAAAAGAAGAAGCGGATAGGTACCTGGGACTTCTACCTTCCGAGGACAGTGGTATTCAGACGCCAATATGAGTTTCCCGATCCAAGGATCAATCAGTCAACCGGCAAACAAGCGGAAGATAGTCAGAGGGCGGCAGATGATTAGCGGAGTGGGCTGTAGGACTTGCTTCGATATCCTTCTCTGAGTGGTAATTGAAGAAGTCGGGTTCCTAACCAACGTTGAAGGAAGATCCCTGACAACTCAAATAGGGCAGTAAGGATAAGAGAGAGTCTTCTTCGATGCAACTTCATAGGTTCGGATACTGCTTTTGAGTTACCTCTGGATGCGCTTGTTCAACTCGTTTAGCTGATTGAGCAGAGTAAGGGGGAATGGGATAGGAGCCCCGGGCACCCAAACAAGAGAGAGATCTCGTCCTGCTATTGAGAGAAAGTAACTTATTTGCCCTCGAGGGGCTACTTCGGTTGCTATGCGGTATCTCGCTCCATCTGCCCTCTTGACTTATGCTTGATCTCTTGCCGATTCCTTCCTGTCTGGGGTCGTCCAAATGATACGATCCGCTTCTCGCTTGCTAGAAGTAAGGACCATAGTATCGCTAGAGAGACCAAAGTCAAGAGATTCCGTAGACTCGAACTCTTATGCTGCTGTTTGCTCGCTCTTTCTTTAGCATTAGTTAGCATTACCCGCCCTTCCTGACGGAGCTCTCCGACCCTTCTCTCTGCAGGAAGAATCATTCATCCAAAGCACAAAAAAGTGTGTGTGCTAGAATAGTGAGAGGACCATTCGTTGAGCTGCTAATCTTCTAAATCGGATGCCTGTGCTGTATCCTCAACCGATGACTAGGCAAGCAGACAGTCTTCCCTCGAATGCTCCTTTTTATTACTTTTTCCGGTATAGCGGACTACCTTTTTAAATTCTTAAGTGCTCCTTATAAAAAGAGGTCGACTACTTTCCTGGGGCAGCTTTTTTCAACTTTGATCTGCTTCTACGGGCTAAAAGGGGCCTACTTTTGCCGCTAGGGGAGATAAACTTTTTTATTTTTATCTGCTTTTATGGCCTAAAGTTGATGACTTTTCGCTGGAGATGCGAGACTATTTTATTCTTCATTTTCTGCTTTGACTGCTCCACAAGGGTTGCGTTGGATTGCTTCGCTAGGAGTCAACCCAGGAGATGAGAGAAAAGCAGAGAGCCCACCTAACTGCACCGGGATTGGCTAATCAGTGTACCCCTTATCAGATGCTTCTGAGCTGCGTTTAATCGATGTGAGCACACTGCTGACTGGGTTCTCATCTAACAAAGGAACTCAACTCCAGACTCTGAAAGGTCAGAGGGGTCATAGATGACACATAAATAGGAGATCTAGCATCCGTGGCATCCATCCGAACTACTCCTAAAAGTAGGCATTGTCCAGTAGTGCCTTAGGCTTTTCAGTTGCTTAGTCGTTTCGAGGGCGGGTAAGGTGATAGGACTTGCTTCGTCTGGCTTCTTCATAGGAGTCAGGCTTCTCAAGATCAACAGACTCAATGCCAGCCAAGGAAGGAGTAGGAAAAGATGACCGAAAGAAACAGAAGCCTAGGATATGAAGTTATCATCTAAATACCTCGCTGGAGGTTTTTCTTCTGACTCTATCTCTTGCCAGCTCATATCCTTCCAAATTCTAAGTCTCTTGACTTTCTGTGTGTTTTCCTGAAGTGAGTTCTCTTCTTCTTCAGAGCTACTTTCACTCTCTGATGAGCTTGATTCAGAGTCATTAGCTGCTGGCTCAGCTCCTCCTTGAGCTAAACCTCCTGGTGTAGGACCTTGAATAAGACTCGGACTGAAATCTCTTACTCTTTTTCTTCTCCTTTTCCTTCAGATAGTTCCGCTACTATAGCCTTTGTGGGAAGAGCAGCACTTATATTGCTTGGATTATCTGGAAGGGAAGGTAGCGAAGCGAGGGAAGAGCATAGATTGCTTATCTGGTAGGGAAGGGCCCCGGCAAGACTACGATAAGGTCTCCTCAGGTAGGGATGGTGGTAGTGTGCCTGAGAGATCAGTCTGTTCTACTTTCCTAGGGATGGTATATACTACTGATAGTATGGAGCTGAGTGAAAGTGCCATATCAGCTCTCTTCGCATCAACGACATCCATCTTAACCATATATGCATCGGGTTCGATTCCCTGATCAGATGGTTTGTGATGGGAAGCCTGTTGTTAGTACCCTTAGCCCTGGAGAGAGGGTAGCTCCTCAAAGATAGGTATTATTTCTTATTCTTTATATTTATTTCACATTTCACTGAAATCCGAGTCGGGAGGGGAAAGCTGCTTTTTCTAGCCCCAGCGGACAGGATTAGAATCAGTTCGGCGTTCCGGGAAGTCGGTTCGTAAGAAGTCCTTACTAAACTTAATAAAGGCTTTTAACAAGCTTAGTAGTTGGGAAAGACAGAAGGAACTATTCTTTTCCATCCAATGACTCGGAGAATTGCCGAGTTGGAAGATCCCTCCTTACTAAAGATAGAGTACCAAGGAGAAGGCAATCCAACCTTTGAACACAGTCCTTCGGACCTCCTGCTTTGTTGTCCCGCTTTAGTAAGTGAAGGTCAAGTAGTTCCAGTGAGCAGTTCAGTAAGGAAAGTAGTCGTAGAAACAAAACCGTTTTAGGGGAGTCGAAAGAGGGTTCCCAAACAAAAGGAAAAGATCTGTTGACGTCAGCTATGTGATCACTCAACGATCAGTGCTACAGCTCAGCCTGACCTGAGATCGATAAACTTATTCACTAGCGGTGGAGAGTTGTCTCGTTGGAACGGTGGATTTGACATCGAAGTCTTCATCCTGGATGAGAAAATAAGAGTTCTTCCAATCCAATCAAAACCAAAGAAATGCAACATGAGAAAGAGCTTTTTACGTTACGCTTCAATAGAATGAACGAAGTAAGGGGTTCCTCCGCTTCGCCATGCAATCCCAGGAATCAGACTGGAAGCTACCAACTGATCCCACCATGCCTAGGAATTCCCATCGAACGGAGAGATAGATTCAACAGAGGGGTTCTTCCAGCTTCGCTGAAGAAGCTAGGTTCCTCCGCCCCATGGTTGATCGAAGGTCCTATGCCACTGAAACTCAAATCTATCTGACCTTCAATCCATCTTTGTCCCGCTCCATCTCATTTAATTAATCCACTTGGCCCGAAACAAACAAGCAAATATCCAAGTCCGGTTCGGAAGGCGTTCCTCGGGCCAGTCAATGCATTCGTACCAGGAGGTAATGACCAGAAGTAGCTCTATTCGAGGTCCCATCGTTCTCCCTCCGCCCCCAAGGCAGTAAGCCATCTCCTGGAATCAAATACCCGTCCACTCCATCTTCTCTTGGGAAGCCCCAACAACGAGATAAGCAACTGACGAGGAACGCCTTCAAGCTTTGAGTGGACCGGGTAGCGTTAATCAGAGTGAATGAAAGGTCAAGGGAACAAGCAACGGATTGAACAACGTTAGCGAAAGCCGTTGCGCTAACGCGCATCCGTTTTCTTGCTCGTCTTCCTTGATCTTTGAATATGGAAGGAAGGCTAGAATCTTCTTTCCGCTTTCAAATCTTCTGATTTCGATGAGAATCAAAAAGATCAAAGCCTGCAGGGTCAGAATAATGGAATTAGACTAGTTAAGTTCAGTTAGCAATTCAATCAGCCTTAGCTAATAAAGCGAATATCCTTCCGCTTCAACCCAATCTTACTCGAAGAACTAGTTATGTTTGCCGGAAGTACGGTCAGTGTGAGGGGTGGCACTGTACCTGTGCTTTTCAGTATTCAATAAGCCAGGAAGGAAGTGTGCATTCAGCTGTGCTTCTAAGTCAGCTTGGCTTGTGGTTGTGGATCGAACTATGACTCCAAATAGACTCGGGGTTGGGAAAGGCCGTTGATATTCGTAGATCGTGAGTTCATTCCCTTGCTTTTGGGCGATGATTCGATTCTTCTGGGCTTGCTTGTGACCACTTAAGAAAGAGTTCTGCCTTCTAGCCAAGCCTTTGAGTTTGAGACCAAGTAAAGCTTCCCGGCAGTCAACCAAGAAAGACTCTTTCTCCCCTACTGAAGAAATGGAAGTCAGATCTTTTTCCATACCATAACGTATATAGAATCGATTTTCTTTTCTGATCGCTAGCCTGCCGGGCCGCCCCCGCGATCAAACTATCAATCTCATTAAGAGAAGAAATCTCTATGCCCCCTTTTTCTTGGTTTTCTCCCATGCTTTTCATTGGTCAACAATCAAACCAACCACTAATTCTTCCTTCACTACTAATACAGGAAGAAGTCTTGTCTTCTTCTGTTCGGAATCCATTTTTATCAAAAGAAAGACTCAAAAATAATATAAATAATAATATATAGAATATAGAAAGAATTGCTTAAATAACTCAGCGATCTAAAATCATAGTCACGATCTACTAAAAGTCAAGTTGAGCACCCGGACCAGAGGTGGCCGAGAATCTTATGTCAAAAGGACTAACGACGATGAAAGAGGAGAAGGAGGAGTAGGAGGAGTCAGACGGAATCAAATGATTACGAGATAGACAATGAGACCAGGGAGAGCAAGAGCACTTAGACAATTCACTTTGAGTACAGGAAAGTCTGCTGGTAGGAATTCCTCAGGGCGTATTACGGTTTTTCACCAAGGGGGTGGCTCGAAGCGATTGCTGCGAAAAATTGATCTGAAACGAAGCACTTCCTCTATGGGCATTGTAGAGAGTATAGAATATGACCCTAATCGTTCTTCTCAGATCGCTCCAGTACGATGGATCAAGGGGGGCTGCCAGAAAAAAATGAACACGATCGAGGAGTTAGCTCCGCCGCGCAAGATCCTCGAACCTACCACGAACACCATCAGCGGCCTCTTTTCGTTCTCTTTCCTGCCCGGGAAGGTGGATCAAAGAAAGGTAGCTTGCTTCTCTCCTGGACTGATGGCCGCTTATGTAGTGGTCGGCCTTCCTACCGGAATGCCTCCTTTGTCTTCGTATAAGAGCGCCTTTGCTAGTAAGGGCGCAGGAAGCACAAAAACTTTAGTGAAGGACGTCTTCTTCTCTGCCTTCTCCTCTCCAAAGGCCAAGAGAGAGACTGCATCCCTTGCCTTCGCTAGCTCTTTTGGTTTCCCAAGGATAGCGGTAGCTGGGGTTCCTACCGCTTTCTTCGCTCCGCGAATGAGACAGAAAGTGAGAGGAAAAAGCACGTTCTCTCTTTGCGAGGTCCGAAAGTGGAGAACGCATAGCATTCTCTGGGCACATAGGATCAAAGGTAAAGCAGGGCTTTCTTGGCAGAGTTTTAGGCGGCAAGATACTTTAGGGCTTGTTGGAGCTGCTGGGCATAACAAATCGAAGCCGAAGACGGATCAAGGTAGCTTGCCTGCCAAGCCGATAGGCGAAACGGCGAAGCAACTCAAAGCTCTCCGGGGTTTGAGGGCGAAGGATGGAGCGTGCAAAGTCGATCGTGCACCTGTCGTGTGACCCGTTGGTCCTAAGCAATGTCTTGCGCGAAGCGACCCACCTAGAAAGAGCTCTCCTTTATCTGGGGGCACTAATAAAATGAAACTTCGATCAGATGCGGGTATCAAATCCCGCCGCTGAGATGTCCAGCGGATTCCTGGGCTTTGATGAAAGGCCGGCCACCTTTTTTTACGGAGAGCAAAAGGCCCGGGGCATAGCAGGATGAACCAATGTGAATGAGTGTAAGCTTCGTTGCCCGAACACGATTGGTGCTGACCACACTAGGTGCTACCGCGGTAGCAAGAGAGGCCAGGCAATGACAATTGAGAGGTTGTCACTGAACATTTCTAGTCACACGGGAAGAGAGGTCCAATGGCAAGGCCATACGCCCGTTTGGCTCCTCGCGGAGTATAGCTCACATCCAAATATCATATCTGATTGGGGAACGGGGCAACACCCATGAAGCTCCGGCGGAAAGGGAAGG